TGAACTAAGAGCGCTTTCTTATCATAATAAATAAGACTGTAAAAAAGAGGATTCTTTTATTTTATAACCCCAATACATCGTGCACACCTATACTATCATATATCATATATAATATGAGAAAATGGTAGATTATGTATGCTTAATTTTAATCAATCTAAAACTAAAATGGCTCCCTCCTTACTGCTCAAAGGCGAAGTAATAGGTAGGGATGACAGGATTTGAACCTGTGACATTTTGTACCCAAAACAAACGCGCTACCAAGCTGCGCTACACCCCTTTCAATTGGCCTACAATGTCATTGTAGAGAATCCCTGTCTTGTTTTCCACACCCTTATTTCATCTATTGATATACAAAAATTATCTTTCCATTTCCTCTTTTTGGTCTCATATCATATAACAACCATATAATGAATAATAAATGAATATTTTTGGCGGGAATTCTCAGGCGGAAAGGGACCTATTTTGCTGTTTTAAGAAAAGGAAAATCTTATCTATCGAATCATTGTACATTAAAATTTGAATTTTGAATTAGGAATTCCGGGTACAAATAAAATATACAAATACAAGTGGTCTTTAACCACACATACATGTGATTATATATGTATTACCATAATGTAATACGATAAAGAAGGAGGATTTAAAATGCGAGATCTAAAAACATATCTTTCCGTAGCACCGGTACTAAGTACTCTCTGGTTCGGTTCTTTAGCGGGTTTATTGATAGAGATCAATCGTTTCTTCCCGGATGCGTTAACATTCCCTTTTTTTTAATTCTAGTTATTGCCGCGGGACGGGGCGAAAAAGATTAGATCGAGATACAATCAAATATCTGTGACTACTCTCTCGCCCCCTTTTTTTTTTAGTTTTTTTTTTAGAATTATATAAGAATTAGATAAAATAAATAAGGAGGGTAGAACGAAAAAAGTGGATTCAACCTCACCGAAACTCGGGTTCAAGCTCCAATTAAATTACTAGTAGAGCGAAAAGAGAAATGTGGCTGGAACAACAGTATCCTACAAGATACTTAAAGAAAATACCGTACTGTGATTCTAAATAGAGTTAGAAATCATTGTATTACTTATTCTTATTATTTACTATTACTATAAATCTATATTGATTTACTATATTGATTGCAATTGATTGCAACGAAATCTTTCAGGATTTGATTTTTAGTTAGCAACTTTTATTTATTTCTTTTTTTTTTTCATTCCTTTCTTCTTCACTTTTGATCGGAAAATAGAAGAGTTCGGTGAATTAAAAACCCAAAGGAGGTTCATGGCCAAGAGTAAAGATATCCGAGTAACGATTATTTTGGAATGTACCAGTTGTGTTCGAAACGGTGTTAATAAGGAATCAACGGGCATTTCCAGGTATATTACTCAAAAAAATCGACACAATACGCCTAGTCGATTGGAATTGAAGAAATTCTGTCCCTATTGTTACAAACATACAATTCACGGGGAGATAAAGAAATAAATCGAATCAAGTGTTCGTATGTCACCCCTTCCCGAGAGTATCAAAATATGACATTAGGTATATAATATATTAAGTATATAATTAGTTATATATATAACGCATATTTTATTATATTTTATTTATATATATATATTTATATTATTATTCTATATTATTATATTATTAATATTATTAATATTATTACATATATTTATTATTACATTTATATATATTTAATTACATTTATACATTTATATATATATTTATATATATTCAATTTGAATTTATATATATTAAAATAATAAATAAATAATAATAAAATAATAAATAAATAATAATAAAATAAACAATAATAATAAAATAAACAAACCAAATCCTATTTATTATATTAATTCTATAATTTGAATTTGATCCGATCAAAATAGGATTTTAGAAATAGAGATAAGGATAGGATTCTTTTTAGAAATAAGGAATAAAGAAACCATGGATAAATCCAAGCGACTCTTTCTTAAATCCAAGCGATCTTTTCGTAGGCGTTTGCCCCCGATCCAATCGGGGGATCGAATTGATTATAGAAACATGAGTTTAATTAGTCGATTTATTAGTGAACAAGGAAAAATATTATCTAGGCGAGTAAATAGACTGACCTTAAAACAACAACGATTAATTACTATTGCTATAAAACAAGCTCGTATTTTATCTTCGTTACCCTTTCTTAATAATGAGAAACAATTTGAAAGAAGCGAGTCGACCGCTAGAACTACTGCTCTTAGAACCAGAAATAAATAGGCTTATCCTTCAATTGACTCAAAATTATCAAACGTAGACTGATGCTTTATTCAAAAAATCTGATAATCAAAATTGTCGTGTCGTAAGAAAAAATAAATAAATAAAAGAATCGAATCCGGTTGGGGAAGAAAAAGAAATTTTTTTTTTATTGAGCGTCTTCGCTCATCTTGTTTTGATGACCTTATCAGAATTTTTTTTATCATATTAATTTCTACTCTACCTTCCCCGAGTTCATTCTCGAGGGAACCCCATTTCATTTAAAGCATTTCGGTGGATTCCTTACGATCTCCTTATTTTATAATCTCGTTGGAAATCATATAAAAACAATTCCTATTTGAGATAGCTATTTGTGCAAGTATTTTACGATTAAGAAGCAACTGTTTCTTGTACAGATTGTGTATTAATCTACTATAACTATAGGATACCCCCATTCCGCGAATTACTGCATTTATTCGAGTGATCCACAAACGACGAAAATCTCTTTTTTTCCTATCTCTATCCCGATGAGCCGAAACCAAAGCTCTTATTCTTTGTTGAGTAATAGTTCGAGTAAGTCTTGAATGAGCCCCTCGAAAGCTTGATGCAAATAAACGAATTTTTGTTCGACGTCTCCGAGCTATATATCCCCGTTTAATTCTGGTCATTGAATAAAAGAAATTTTGATGAATAACTAATTCTTTCTTTCAGTTATTCTTTTCTAGTCTATTAATAACAAAACGGATTCTTCCAATGTATAAAATAAAAATTCCAATGGCTTTTGCTACTATAACCGTCCCGACCACGATTTTTCCTTTTTTCTAGGCATTTCATTTCGCCTTGAAATAAGAAATTGTATTGATACTAGGTATCAAAAAAAGCATATTAACTAAAATAAAGGAGTAAATAGAAATGGATAAATAAATAGTGGGTTCCATCGTTTCTATGGTTACTTCTTAAACGGTGAGGTCCTCTCTATACACCGGAGCTCGTTCCTTCATTTAATTGCTAACTTGTACAGTTCACACTCTTCGGCTCTACTCATAAATTTTCCAGTAATAGATCTTTCACAACGAGATCTATCTTATACAGTAACGGTATGTAAGTATGAGGATTAATTGGGTAGCTGACCCTGTTAGTCCGTTCTTTGCAAGAGTCGAAGCATAATCTTTTTGCTTTTAAAATAGGATTTTCCCCGCTTAATGGATAAGCATTTGCTACCAATGGGGAATTTTTTCTCATCTTAAATTCCAAGATTGGATTTGCGCCAATGGAAACCATAAATTTCATACACAATAGAAGGATATGGTAGATCTATCTTTTTTAGATAGTGAACGGAAGAACCCCATTCTATTCACTGGTACTGATCGTTGATACTGAAAAAATTGTTTCCTTTTTTCTCAGCCCATGATCTGAACAAGTCGCACATACACCCTAGTACATGTTCCTCGGCGCTGAGGACATCCCCGAAGAGCAGGGGATTTCGTGACATTTCTAATTGGCTGTCTTGCATTTCTAATAAGTTGTTTAATAGTTGGCATGCTGAATCATATACATAATAGACTGGTTTAGATCGATCCTAACCAGATGATTATGAATTACTTCTTTTTCTATTTAATTTATATAGATTAATAAATTATTAACCCCTTAAGTTAAGAAGGAAAGGAATAAGAGGGATTAAATCAATCTTAATTAAATTGTGGATTGGTGTTAAATCGTTGCTATTGCTATTTGTTATTTAACCGCTACAAGATCCACAATTCCATGAGCTTGGGCTTCTGTTGCTGACATAAAAACATCTCTTTCCATGTCTTCGGATACAACCCATAAGGGCTTGCCCGTTCTTTGTACATAAACCCTTGTGATGCTTTCGCGAAGTTTCAGTAGTTCTTCCGCTTCCAGGATAAATTCTCCCGTTTGTGCCTCATAAAAAGAACTAGCAGGTTGATGGATCATTACCCTGATGATATAACATAAAAAAGGGTTCTTCTAACTCACATAATGAGGCGAGAAGAATAGCTAAAGAATAATAAGAAAAAAAAAGATAGAATTGAACAACCGTACAGGCATTTTTTGCGCATTGCATACGGCTTTACAATGGAATTCTCTTTTTTCGATGAAAGAAAAAAGAGAAAATATAAGGTCTATTAGACCCAGATCAATAAATAATCCAATTACCACCCTTCTTTTTTTTCGGAAAAGTTAAAAAATACTATGATGGCCCCGTTGCTTTATATATTTATTTCGTCTGTGATTCAGCAATCCCAAAGTTTCTTTTTTTTTTTGAAAAAAAAGAAAGAAAAAAATAGTCTTTTTTTTTGTACTCTTTTATAACATATTTATAACATAAATATTGTTAATAGCCTCTGGTGTGAAAAGAAAAAATAGTTTGTGACGCTGAGATGGGCCCAGGACAGCTAAGATAAAATTGGAAATGCCCTTTCTCTCATACTACTCTTTCGATACATAATCTAATATTTTATTTTGAAAAAAAAAAAAAAATTTCATATCGAATTCGAAGTGCCATGCTATTATTACTTACTAATTCATATTTCATATGGCGAAGGCATAGTCTTCTTTTTTCTTTCCATCAAATAAAAAAAAAACTCATTGGCGCCGAGCGTGAGGGAATGCTAGACGTTTGGTAATTTCTCCTCCGGCCAGGAGAAAAGATCCCATTGAAGCAGCCAATCCCATGCATATTGTATGCACATCTGGTTGCACAAATTGCATAGTATCATAAATAGCTACTCCGGGTATTACCCATCCGCCAGGAGAGTTTATAAACAAATACAGATCTTTGGCATCATTCTCTATACTGAGATATACCATAAGACCAATAAGTTGATTCGAGATCTCGCTATCAACCTCTTGGCCTAAAAAAAGTAATCTTTCTCGATAAAGTCGGTTGATTAGGATAAAACTGTATCCCTTAGTAGCCGTACAGGCACCTTTTGATGCATACGGTTCAACAAAAATTGCGAAAAAAAATCAATGTGTAGATTCCAGCCATCCTTCGTTTTTTCTAGTGGGCCCTTTCTAACTTCTAATTTCTAATCCCTTTCTAACTTCTAATTTCTAATGAAGGGGCTTTTTCTTACATTTTTTAAATAAAATGAAATTAAAAATTAAATTAAAGAAAGATGAGTTTTGGCCCGTTTTCCTATACCTATAATATAGAAAAAATTCGCTAAACTTATCGCACAAACTTTTCATTGATCTATTTTTTTTTTTCATTGGGATTCAATCCAAATCACGATGTCATTTTCTTGTTCCTGAATGGGTTTCGTCAATTTTTTATTCAATTTTTTTAGGTTTATGCTCTACTCCGAGTAAAGATCTGCCCGATTTTGATTTGCGCATATAGGACAAATGACCCAATACCACGTCTTTTTGCTATGATTTCATTTACTTTTTTATTTTAATTTAATTCCCTTTTCTTTCATGTTTTCCGCCAAATATTCAACGTATTTCTCATATTATTCGATTGATTAAGAGTTTGAAATCGCTCTTATTTATATTTATAATTTAAAAATAAAAAAAAAATTTTATGATTATGATATAGGTGGTAATCATAAATATATTACCAATTGGGTTTTTTCTAAACGGAGCCTGTATACTTCATTTTATCGGTCCAACCAAGCCAACCATAAATCATTCTAATTGAAAATATTAATCTGGATACCCCCCAAAAAAAATGAAATGGATCTCTAATTGCACTTCATTACACTTCACGCTACAAATTTTTGATAATTCAATCAATCTTTTTTGGTTTTTGATAATTCAATCAATCTTTTTTGGGCGAAACAGAGGATATCTCGATCGGGCGAGAGAACGGGGGAATCCCATATGACCCAATCTATTTGACAAGTCGCACTATACGTCAACCCAAACTGCATCTTCCTCCCCCGGATTTCGAAAAGGAACTCTTGGAACACCAATAGGCATTAAAGGAAGGAAAAAGACTTAAATACTATATTTCACTTTGATGTGGAAGCGTAATAATGGTCTTAATAATATTGGCCTTTATCCGATTTTATACTATCATATTTTATACATAGATAGAATAAGGCCATAAAATAAAGAAAGACGGAATGAATGAAAGAGAATTCTTACGAATAGGTCCTTTGAATGATGAACAAATAGGGATGCATTCATTCATAAAAAATAGGATCAACCCCCATTGCGTATTGATACTTATCGGGTATAGAATAGATCTGCTTCTCTTTTTTCTTCTGAGCCGAATTCTTCCCTTATTACTAATGGAATAGAACAAATATTAATCCTTTCTCCGAAAGAATCCACCGAAAAGGGGAGGTATTCCAATGCAATAAAGTTACATAGTGTCTATTTTTCGTTGATAAAGGGGTATTTCCATGGGTTTGCCTTGGTATCGTGTTCATACTGTCGTATTGAATGATCCCGGTCGCTTGCTTTCTGTTCATATAATGCATACGGCTCTGGTTGCTGGTTGGGCCGGTTCAATGGCTCTATATGAATTAGCCGTTTTTGATCCCTCCGATCCCGTTCTTGATCCAATGTGGAGACAAGGTATGTTCGTTATACCCTTCATGACTCGTTTAGGAATAACCAATTCATGGGGCGGTTGGAGTATTACAGGGGGGACTATAACAAATCCGGGTATTTGGAGTTACGAAGGTGTGGCCGGAGCACATATTGTGTTTTCTGGCTTGTGCTTCTTGGCAGCTATCTGGCATTGGGTATATTGGGATCTAGAAATTTTTTGTGATGAGCGCACAGGAAAACCTTCTTTGGATTTGCCCAAGATTTTTGGAATTCATTTATTTCTCTCAGGAGTGGCTTGCTTTGGCTTTGGCGCATTTCATGTAACAGGATTGTATGGTCCTGGAATATGGGTGTCCGACCCTTATGGACTAACTGGCAAGGTACAACCTGTAAATCCAGCGTGGGGCGTGGAAGGTTTTGATCCTTTTGTTCCGGGAGGAATAGCCTCTCATCATATTGCAGCAGGAACATTGGGCATATTAGCGGGCTTATTCCATCTTAGTGTCCGTCCACCCCAACGTTTATACAAAGGATTACGTATGGGAAATATTGAAACCGTCCTTTCCAGTAGTATAGCTGCTGTCTTTTTTGCAGCTTTTGTTGTTGCTGGAACTATGTGGTATGGTTCAGCAACTACCCCCATCGAATTATTTGGTCCTACTCGTTATCAATGGGATCAAGGATACTTCCAGCAAGAAATATATCGAAGGGTTAGTGCTGGGTTAGCCGAAAATCAAAGTTTATCAGAAGCTTGGTCTAAAATTCCTGAAAAATTAGCTTTTTATGATTACATTGGCAATAATCCGGCAAAAGGAGGATTATTCAGAGCGGGTTCAATGGACAACGGGGATGGAATAGCCGTTGGGTGGTTAGGACACCCTATCTTTAGAGATAAAGAAGGGCGTGAACTTTTTGTACGTCGTATGCCTACTTTTTTTGAAACATTTCCGGTTGTTTTGGTAGACGGAGACGGAATTGTTAGAGCGGATGTCCCTTTTAGAAGGGCAGAATCAAAGTATAGTGTCGAACAAGTAGGTGTAACTGTTGAGTTCTATGGTGGCGAACTCAATGGAGTGAGTTATAGTGATCCTGCTACTGTGAAAAAATATGCTAGACGTGCTCAATTGGGTGAAATTTTTGAATTAGATCGTGCTACTTTGAAATCCGATGGTGTTTTTCGTAGCAGTCCAAGGGGTTGGTTTACTTTTGGGCATGCTTCGTTTGCTTTGCTTTTCTTCTTCGGACACATTTGGCATGGTGCTAGAACCCTGTTCAGAGATGTTTTTGCCGGTATTGATCCAGATTTGGATGCTCAAGTGGAATTTGGAGCATTCCAAAAACTTGGAGATCCAACTACAAGAAGACAAGTAGTCTGATGCAAGATTGCTTTGTTATTTTTCGCTTCTATTTTCTGTTTGTGATTTGACATAGGCTGCTGGAAAAATCTTGATTAAAATCGCTGCCTTTTCTTTGATTCTTGTTCTTTCTTTATTTTATTCGGGAGATGATTCCAAATAAACAGGTACGGAAGCTATAATTGTAAACCACGATCGAATTTATGGAAGCATTGGTTTATACATTCCTCTTAGTATCTACTCTAGGGATAATTTTTTTCGCTATATTTTTTCGAGAACCGCCTAAAGTTCCAACTAAAAAAATGAAATGATTTTTCATTATCTCAATTGAAGTAATGAGCCTCCCAATATTGGGAGGCTCATTACTTCAATTAGTCCCCGTGTTCCTCGAATGGATCTCTTAATTGTTGAGAGGGTTGCCCAAAGGCAGTATATAAGGCGTACCCAGTAAAACTTACAAGTAAACCAGATATAGAGATGGCGACTAAGGTTGCTGTTTCCATTATTATATAATTTCAAGATCACAATGGATCTATGATAAGATCGTTTATTTACAGCGGAATGATATACAAAGTCAACAGATCTCACTGAATAAAAAATAAGATTTATGGCTACACAAACCGTTGAGGGTAGTTCTAGATCTGGTCCAAGACGAACTGTTGTAGGGGATTTTTTGAAACCATTGAATTCGGAATATGGTAAAGTAGCCCCTGGATGGGGAACGACTCCTTTGATGGGTGTCGCAATGGCTTTATTTGCGATATTCTTATCTATTATTTTGGAGATTTATAATTCTTCCGTTTTACTGGATGGAATTTCACTGAATTAGATTCACAAGAACCACGAAGCCTCGCTTTTCAATACAAAAAGTGAAACTTTTAGTTCTCGGCTTTTTTTTAGCCCATTCTATTTTGGTAGTTCGACCGCGAAATTTATTTGTTTCTGTATTTCCGGAATATGAGTGTGCGACTTGTTATAATTGATCCTATTGATAGTACAGAAAATGGGTCTGTCATCTTGATCGAGATAGTTTTATCCCGTCGGATAGCCATTCTAGTATCTGGAGCACGGAATATATGAAATGGATCACGAAGTATTCGAACTATGATTCATACTTAATATTCAAACCTCGCGGCCGGACTCAAAAAAAAAAAATTTCAAAGAAAGAGTTATATTATTTATAAATCGAAAGATTTTTTCTTCTTTCAAACTCTCATTTAGTTTATGCTTATTTTGATCAAAGGACAAACCTTTCTTTTCTTTGTATTTTTATTTATTATATCTATTCTATTCATTGAATAAGTGATGATCCAATGGTTCTTACTCAAAGAATCTTTGGACTTAGTTTGAAGGTTTTATTGAATCATCGCGGTTCTGGTATGAATCTGAAGTTTCAATTGATTCATAGGGTCTTAACAAGAGAATTCCTATCAAAAATAAAGAAAACAAGAATAAAGCCACATTCCATACAAATAACAAATCAAAGAAAAAGAAATAAGTAGGTAAATAGAAGATTCAAGAGGCCTGTAACGATCAACATAAAGACGAATGCGCCGACTTGATTTTTTGGCATTATAATTACAACTACAAAAAAGAGCTTTCGGATTTTTACTCTTTTGTGTCTTCAGATAAAATTGAATGAAAAGATTAAGAAGTTTCAAACTTTCTATTCCATATCCGTTTCAGCTATTATTTGGGTGTTTTTGTTTGAGCTGTACGAGATGAAATTCTCATATACGGTTCTCAGGGGGGGAGTCCTCTTGGTTTACCTATCTCAATAAAGTCTATGATTGGTTCGAAGAACGCCTCGAGATTCAGGCGATTGCAGATGATATAACTAGTAAATACGTTCCTCCTCATGTTAACATATTTTATTGTCTAGGAGGAATTACGCTTAC